CGATTCATTGGGAAGGATGGCGGAACGAACCCGAAACCAATTCCTATCTTATGAGAAAGGATAAACTAACTCTACAAGTGAATATAGATATTGAAAGAGTAAATATTCGCCCGCGAAAATTCTTTTTTTCTTTTTATTGAATTTGAGGAATTCAATAAAAAGAAAAAAAAATTATAAAATAAAAATAAATAATATATATACAAAAATAAAGGAATAAAATAGATATTTATTTAAAATTTAGTTCTATACTCAAATCAAAAATATCTAGTAAACTAGATGAATCCAAAAGAATTTTTTCATTCGCGAGGAGCCGGATGAGAAGAAATTTTCACGTCCGGTTCTGTAGTAGAGATGGAATTACAAAAGAACCATCAACTATAACCCAAAAAGAACTAGATTTCGTAAACAACACCGGGGAAGAATGAAGGGAATATCTTATCGGGGGAATCGTATTTGTTTCGGAAGGTATGCTCTTCAGGCACTTGAACCCGCCTGGGTCACGTCGAGACAAATAGAAGCAGGGCGGCGAGCAATGACACGAAATGCACGTCGTGGTGGAAAAATATGGGTACGTATATTTCCTGACAAACCTGTTACAGTAAGACCCGCGGAAACCCGTATGGGTTCGGGGAAAGGATCTCCCGAATATTGGGTAGCTGTTGTCAAACCAGGTCGAATACTTTATGAAATAAGCGGAGTATCAGAAAATGTAGCCCGAAGGGCTATCGCAATAGCGGCATCAAAAATGCCTATACGAACTCAATTCATTATTTCAGCATAATAAAACGAAAGGAAATGGATCTTTTGGATAACAACTGGAAGTTTTTTTTTGGACAAATAATATTTCTTTTTCTTTTTCACCTTTTGCATTTATTTTTGCATCGAAAGAACAGATAAAAACAAAATATGATTCAACCTCAGACCCATTTGAATGTAGCAGATAACAGCGGGGCTCGAGAATTGATGTGTATTCGAATCATAGGAGCTAGCAATCGTCAATATGCTCGTATTGGTGACGTTATTGTTGCTGTGATCAAAGAAGCAATACCCAATACGCCCTTAGAAAGATCCGAAGTGATCAGAGCTGTTATTGTACGTACCTGTAAAGAACTCAAACGCGACAACGGTATGATAATACGATATGATGACAATGCTGCAGTTATCATTGATCAAGAAGGAAATCCAAAAGGAACTCGCATTTTTGGTGCGATTGCCCGGGAATTGAGACAAAAATTTACTAAAATAGTTTCATTAGCTCCTGAAGTATTATAAGACGGACGAGACGTAGGATATTTCCATAGTAGATTGTGTATCACGTATATACCTTTCATTTTGAATTAATAATAAACTAAAAAGACATGTTGATTATATCAAATTGTGGGAGCACCACTGATTTTAGTTCATCATGGGTAGGGACACTATTGCTGATATAATAACTTCTATACGAAATGCGGACATGAATAGAAAAGGAACAGTTAGAATAGTATCTACTAACATCACCGAAAACATTGTTAAAATACTTTTACGAGAAGGCTTTATCGAAAATGCGAGAAAACATCAAGAAGGAAACAAATATTTTTTGGTTTTAACTCTACGACATAGAAGAAATAAGAAAGGGCCTTATCGAAATACTTTCTATTTAAAAAGGGTCAGTCGACCTGGTCTACGAATCTATTCTAACTATCAACGAATTCCTAGAATTTTAGGTGGAATGGGGATTGCAATTCTTTCTACCTCTCGAGGTATAATGACGGATCGGGAAGCTCGACTAGAAGGAATTGGCGGAGAAATTTTATGTTATATATGGTAATCCCTAGAATATCCGAATTAGATCCAAAATTTCCTATTTGTGGAAAAAAAAAGAGAAAAGACGGCTTGTCTAATATCACTTCTCGATTAGTTGATACTTTAAGGGGGTTTTACCTGAAATGAAAGAACAAAAATGGATTCATGAAGGTTTGATTACTGAATCACTTCCTAATGGTATGTTCTGGGTTCGTTTAGATAATGAAGATCTGATTCTAGGTTATGTTTCAGGAAGGATACGACGTAGTTCTATACGAATCCTACCGGGAGATAGAGTTAAGGTTGAAATAAGCCGTTATGATTCAACCAGAGGTCGTATAATTTATCGACTCCGCAACAAGGATTCAAACGATTAAGCAGTTTTTCAATTTCAACACTCCTTCCTACAAGAATACAATTCGAGGTTCAAAATATCAAGAAAAGAAACTTATTTTCTTCCAAGAAATAGATTCAAAATTAAAACTAAGGAATAACAAATATGAAAATAAGGGCTTCTGTTCGTCCAATTTGTGAAAAATGTCGACTGATCCGCAGACGGGGACGAATTATAGTAATTTGTTCTAATCCAAAACATAAACAACGACAAGGATAATCATTCTACTATACTAAAACTAAGAACAAAAGGGAATTTTCTAAAAAAATGGCTAAAAGATTTGATTGATGTAAAAAAAATGAAGGATTTGTTTTGACATGA